CTAACCATTCTTTTTAGTCCCAATCCCGATAAGGCAGGAAAGGGGTAAGTCATTTTTCACAAAGTTTTCGTATTGTTGATTCCTAAGTGTAGTGCTTTTTTCCCTATGCCGCCTATTGGTACTAGTAGAGTAGGATTGCCCCAGTAGAACCTATAGGTGTAACCTTTCGCTCAATACTAAAAATAAGCATAGCATCTGAGGCTGCGTCAATCGGGGATACACGACAGAAGGAGTTGTTCAATTTTGAAACTTCACCTTCAACAAGCGCGGATTTCTTTCAAGAATTCAATAATATATCAAAAATATATAATTATATATAGTATTTTTCTTTATATCCCGAATCAGATAATCATGAATGATATATTTTTCTCGTAAGACTGGTGTAAAAAAAAATATATAATAAAAATCAAATCACACCATCTCGGTAATAGGTAAATGCCTCTTTTTCTCCTGAAGTTGTTGGAATTATTCGTAATAAGATATTGGCCACGATTGAAAAGGTCTTATCAATAAAATTTCCATTTATCCTCGATCTAGGCATAGGTATCAATCCATTCTATAATTCTTCTCATTACCCTCGTGGAAAAATGATCCCACAAGCAAAGTAATTGTACAATACGAAATAGCATAAAAAAGATTCATAAAAAAAAAATAAAGATACGAACCTACTACGACTACTCGTACTCAAATAAAAAAATTGCTCCTTTATGCAGGAATTCATACTAACTATTTGAATACGATTCGAATTCATACAAATAAAAATGTAGTAGTATACCAATATCAATGAAGCGTTCTCATCGAAGCTGAAGAATCCAATAAATTTTCTATGCTGTAAATCTATGTTGTGTTGTGGACATAACGAGTATACAATCAAATCGTAATATTAATATACTGGTAATTATTCATTAATTTTGGATAGATCTATGGAGTAAGGTATTTTTTGATGAGAACTTTAAAACTAGAAAGGAATCTGCAAATTTGTATGTAATCGTAATTTAAGTTTCAATAGAATCATGATGTAAAGATATCTATTAATTATAGCTATAGACTCAAAAGTATAAATATAAAAAAGATAAACTCATCCATCAGTTGAGCCGTTCCAACACAAAAAAGAAAAACCTTTTGATTTGAATCTCCTGAGTCTTAAACAAAAGATTTTTATAAAAAATTTACCTATCCAAATAAGAATCGAGTATGAATATGAAATATGGGTTACTCGCTATTTATTTGGTTTCTGGATCATAATCATTGTTATAGGAGAGATGGCCGAGTGGTTAAAGGCGTAGCATTGGAAATGCTATGTAGGCTTTTGTTTACCGAGGGTTCGAATCCCTCTCTTTCCGTACCTTCACCCCATTCATCAACATTCTTGACCACAAAAAAAAAAAAAGTATTAACAGTTAAATTCTTTTTTTTTATTTGAATATTTCGAATTGCTGTAGTATGTAAAATACTGGAAAAAGTGGACAAGGAATAAAAACCTCTCTACCGATCTATGTTTATGATACATGAGTGTGATAAAAATACGGAGCAAACCCCTTACTTTGGTGAAAGGGACAAAACTGTCCGAACTTTTTTTAGTTTCTTTTAGTTAGGTTTAAGTCTGACGGGAATAATATTCTACGACTAACAATTCATTTATTTTCAAACCAACCCACTTACTATCTATTATTTGATTTACTAATCCTTTATATGGGAATGGGTGAAGAGTCAAATGTTTTGGCAATTCCTCGCGGGGGGATGCATCAAGATAATTTTGAACGAGAATTTTTGATTTTTGTTCATCCCTCGCCATAATAAGATCTTGGGGTTTGCAACGATAACTTGGTATATCTACTATACGACCATTAACTAAAATATGTCTATGGTTAACTAATTGGCGGGCTCCAGGAATAGTCGGAGCCATACCCAAGCGAAAAAGGATGTTATCCAAACGCATTTCAAGTAATTGTAGTAAAACCTGACCTGTGGACCCTTTGGCTTTTCTGGCAATACAAACGTATTTCAGCAATTGTCGTTCTGTAATACCATAATGAAAACGTAATTTTTGTTTTTCTTCTAGACGAATACGATATTGAGATCTTTTACCGGAACGCGATTGATTTCTAAGATCACTTCCACCTTTAGGCCTTTTATTAGTTAGTCCCGGTAAAGCCCCCAGACGGCGTATTTTTTTGAAACGAGGCCCTCGGTAACGCGACATAAAGACTCCTTTTTTTTTTTTATTGATATTTCATTTTTAAAATAAACCTAAATTAAAGCTAAACTAAATGAAGCAAAATTTCCTGAAGTATTGTACAAATAATGAGAGGAAATGGGAGGAATTTTATAAATATCCAAACTACCCCCTTTAGCTTATTTTATTATTGTAATTTTTTAATTTTTGATTCGTTATTCTATTCTTGATTATTAAAATTTTATATTATAAATATTATAATAATATTTTTATTTATTATATTTATATCTTTTTTTATTTGTATTTTTTAGGCTATATATATATTTTTTTTTTTTTTCGAAGTTCTAGTTCGATAATATATAACTATAATCTAAATAGAATTAAAAATGAAAATATTCTGATTATATATAATAATCATTATCAATCATATAAACATATAAAAAAAGTCTAACAAATAAAGAAAAGCCGGCTATCGGAATCGAACCGATGACCATCGCATTACAAATGCGATGCTCTAACCTCTGAGCTAAGCAGGCTGATATAACAGATACGTAGAAATTCAATAAACTATATACTCATTAATATTCTATTATTCATCTAATTTATGTATGAATATAGATAAAAATCCAATTTAAAATAAATATTGAATTGAGTATAATATATAAGATAACAATTACTATAATGATCAATAGTAATTTCTTTGATAATTTTATTTTTATTTATTGATATTTATAACATAGTATAATTATACGTTTATTTTGTTTTTATTAATAAAAAATATATGAATTAATATAGTGAATCTTGAATTCAAATAAATAAAAATAATTATATTTTATCAATTTGAATTACATAATTACAAGATCCATTATTATATAATATAAAGATCTAAGATAATAATAATTTAAAAATTTAATTTTAATACAATTTATTTTATAAAATATTTAAAAATATGAATAAAATATAAAATTTACTAAAATATTAAACATCTATTCAATTATTAGTAATTAATATTAGTTGTAATTATAAATTCATAATTAAATTCATTCAGTTATTCATGAATTCGAATAACAAAATATAATAATATTCTACTAAAATTAGAAAAAAAAAAAGAATCGACCCTTTGAGTATTACCAATTGTCTGGGAAAAGGAAGAGGTCGTATATATTATAGTAGATATCCATTCCTATTGAATTGCAGATACAGAAATGATAGAATTATTTCTGATTGGATCAAATTGAAACTCCTGCTAAAGATGACACAAAATAGGAAAAAAGGAAAAGGCTTTCGGCATATGAATTTTTCGCTAAATAAATTCAATGGTTCGGGCCGAAATGAAATAATCAAAAAAAGACTAATAGAATCGATTAAATGAAAAGGACATCACACCAAGATCCGAGTCTGAAAAAGGGGGATATGGCGAAATTGGTAGACGCTACGGACTTAATTGGCTTGAGCCTTAGTAGGGAAACCTACTAAGTGATAACTTTCAAATTCAGAGAAACCCTGGAATTAATAAAAATGGGGCAATCCTGAGCCAACTCCTGTTTTCAAAAATCAAAAAGTAAAAAAAAAATTCTTAAAGCGATAATAAATAATGGATAGGTGCAGAGACTCAACGGAAGCTGTTCTAACAAATGGAGTTTACTGTGTTGTTATAAGAATTATTCCATAACAACTGCAAAAAAAAAAGATGAAGAAGAACCCTATATCTAGATAAATACGTACTAGAAATACTCTCAAAAATAAAAAAACGTATTAATGACGGCCCAAATATGTCTTTTTTACCTTTTGTATAGGAAAAAATGGAAGAATATTAATTTATAAAAGTATCCACTCCATGGTCTGATAGATCTTTTTTTTTGGACGAACTGCTCAATCGGACGAGAATGAAGATAGAGTCCCATTCTACATGTCAATACTGACAACAATGAAATTTATAGTATGAGGAAAATCCGTCGACTTTAGAAATCGTGAGGGTTCAAGTCCCTCTATCCCCAAAAAAGCTCTTTTGACTCCCTAACTAGTAATCCTATTTTTTCGTTAACGGTTAAAAATGGGTCCTATTCCTCATTTCTTCTTTTTTTTTTCTTTTGTGGAAATTTTTTTCTCTTATCACAATATGTGATATAAAGGATACACGTACAAATAAAAATCTTTTGAACAAAGAGTAATCATTTGAATGATTCATAATCCATACCATAGAATTACTTGTATTCTATTCAATCTTAAACTTCTATTGAAGCTAACATACAATAATAAATTCCGGGACCTATATAATCCCTTTTAATACTTTTTTTCGTCCTTTGGTTTGACATAGACTCCCATTATCTAGTAAAATAAAAAGAGTAAATGATGTTTTGGAAATGGTCGGGATAGCTCAGCTGGTAGAGCAGAGGACTGAAAATCCTCGTGTCACCAGTTCAAATCTGGTTCCTGGCATCTGAATCATTTGCATAGTATCGATTTGGACAATTAATGCATATGTATCGATCTACATATTCGTTAATAGTCTAGATGAAATCATGACACATACGTAACTTAGTTCATCGAGGTGTCTAGAGATAGACCCCATCTATTTTATAGATGGGTAAAGTAAAGAGTATATAAAATATATAAAAAAAATATATAAACGAAGGGGATTATGTTTCCTCTTCCTTTTTTATTTTTTATACTGTATCTGCTCTTTTTAAAGTAAAAAAAAAGAACAAGATTAATACTTCATAAATCAAATATTCGAAAAGGTTAAATTAGTTAGTTGAAAAACTAAAATGTAAAATCTAGGGGAATTACCGGAGGGAATAAACAAGATTCATATAAGATAAAT